CCGTTTCATCCGGGAAAAGCCATCTTTTTCGCAACAATGTCTTTGTCATTTGATCCAATAGCCTTCCGTTAGATAGGAACAAATTGGATAAATACTGATAACTCTCGAATGGAGTATTAGAACGGAAAAATCCATTAGATAATGAACTATTGGTTCTAAGCCATCTCTGGCGATGAATCAACAATTCGAAGTGCTTTTCTTGCGTATTCTTGATAAACCAGCGTTTATATATTGATGTGGGGGGATCCGCTTGGGAAATAAGAAGCCCCTTTGACATCTCTTCATCTGCAAAGAATTCTCGATGTGAAAACACAGAGACAAAGGGCCGATCTTTGAATAGGAAAAAGAGTGGATCCGCAGGGTCCCAAATGAATTGGCTTATTCGAAAAAAGCTTTGTTCTTTGGAAGATCTATCTCGTGTCTGGTACTGCATGGTTCCACTCTGCAAGAACTCCGAATCATTCTCTGGAAGCTCATCCTTTTCATCATAAATGATCCGCTTGCCCCGAAATGACCTGGCCCAATAGGGAAATCCCAATTCATTGGGCTTTTCGATACAATCAAATAGAAAGCCCCAAGGGCGCCATATTCTAGGAGCCCAAACTATGTGATTGAATAAGTCCTCCTCTATCTGTTGCGGGTCGAGGACTCCTTCTCCTTCCCCCTCTTCAAACTCCGATTCGTATTTTTCATGGAGAAATATCTGATCAACGATAGAACAAGATCCATTTTGCATCATATCTAAGGGATTCCTTGGTTTGGGCCGAAGAAGCAATGTCACTCGATCATTATCAAACTGACTGGAATCTTTTTCTGTCCGCGAGGATCCCACCAGAGCGCCTTCTACTTCTAATAGGCCCTGAACTAGATCAGAATCATTCTCAACAAGTCCATAAGAAGTGATCCCATTTTTTTCATCGGGTCCGGGTAGAGACAAAAGGTCTTGAGCGATCGATCCGGCAGAACAACTCAAAAGATAAAGAAGGATCGTTAATTTCTTCATGCTCGTTCCAAGTTCGAAGTAACATTTGTACAAATAAGAATCCCCTTCGTTACATGATTTCTTCTTCATATAGATAGATATAGGATCTATGGGGCAATTACTTAGAAGTACATTTTGTGCAACAGCCCTTCCTATCTGATAGAAAAGGATCCCATGATCCTGAACCGATCTTACCTGGGAGCGCAAATCCCAAGTTTGTCTATGAAGAGCAGAGCTAATTGTATTAGTGTCTAGAATTGATTTCTTCTGTGTAATACTAATCGATAGGGCCTCATTGGTAAGTGCTACAAGATCTCGTACATTGGAACCCATGGTTATGGACCTGAATTCATTAGTATGGAACATTTTCTTTTTCTTTTCCAAGTGAAATCCCCTAGTATACGAAAGGGTGAAAAAGCGCTTTCGTTGTTGTGGAATAAGAAGCCTTCGTATCTTAATGCATGTATTTAATTTATTCGGAGCTATTAGAGCGGGATCCACTTTTTTGGGAATATGAGTCGAAGCAATAACAAGAATATTTTGAGTGGAACATCTTTCACAATCCCTGGAGAGATCGTTCGCTAATAGACCGAGGGATAAGTAATTCGACTCATTCACATCCAGATCATGAATGTTTGGAATCCCTATTATGCAAGGAGACATTGCTTTTGCTAATTCGAATTGAAGGGTGATATAAAATCGGTCTATTTCCGGCATCATATCCATAGTTAGCGCATTCATCCTAGTTAGAAGCTCCAGCTCCGTATCAAGGTCACGATCAATATCGTCACTATCCTCAATATCGTCACTATCCTCAATATCGATATCATCAATAAGAAAACCTTTAGGCTTGTTATCCAGGAACTTGTTCAGAAATACTGTAATGAAAGGAACATAGGAGTTTGCCGCTAGGTATTTGACCAAATAGGATCGTCCAGTTCCTATAGAACCTATCACTAAAATACCCCTAGAGGGGGATAGGGCTAAGCGGAGCGAAAAGGGTTTTCCATGAGATGGGAAATGAAAACTATTAGCCCCACACGAGTTTTGTGAATAAGTGATTGTCTGATAATGAGCAAGGAATATCCGCCTTTCTGCTAAACAGAATGTATTGAACTCATAATTCATTAGATACTTTTTATGAATGTCAACTAAGTATCGTAAGTAAATTGCTCCCGGTTGTTCAATCATTTGATAACCAGAGTCATTCTTTGATAAATGATCACTATGAGTCAAACTCAATAGAATTTGATCAATCCTTTTTTCTGTCGTTAAGGTGGAAAATTGAACCAAGAATTCTCTTTCTTTATCATCAATCGAATCACTGTTCGCGACCCAGGATTCTATTTTATCACCAATCCAATCAACGTTCACATTTTTTCTTTTTCTTATCAATGAATAGATCTCTTTACTTGTATGACTTAGATGTCTCGTATTTTTCGAAAAAGTGATTTGATGGATGGGATTTGGTATGATACTTATGAGATCGATGATATCGATGAGATTGATATTCAAATA